TCCAGGACCATACAGGCCTGTTACATGAAATGCACCAAAACCAAAGCAAGCCACCCCGGACAGAAATAAATGAATTCCAAAGATCTTAGGCAAATCCAAAGAAGGTTTTCCTGTACGTTCATCACAAAAAATTTCTAGGTCCCAATAAACCCAATGCCAGATAGCTGCCAAAAAGCATAAGCCAGAAAACACAATATGTGCCCCAGCTACACCTTCGTAACTCCAAATCCCCGGATTTGTTACAGTCCCTCCTGTAATACTCCAACCTCCCCATGAATTGGTTATTCCTAAACGAGTCATGAAGGGTATAACGAACATACCCTGTCTCCACATTGGATCAAGAACAGGGTCAGAGGGATCAAAAACAGCTAATTCATAAAGAGCCATCGAGCCCGCCCAACCAGCAACCAGAGCTGTATGCATTATATGAACGGAAAGCAAGCGGCCGGGATCATTCAATACAACGGTATGAACACGATACCAAGGCAAACCCATGGAAAATACCCCTTTATCAAAGAAAAATAGACACTACGTAACTTTATTGCATTGGCAAAGACTCTAATACTATGACTATTCTATAGACTCCACTTCTTCAGTGGATTATTTCCTAACAAGAGTTAAGTGAATATTTATTAACTTCTGTTCGTAATAATGGAAGAATTCTGTTCGTAGGAACAACGAGAAGCAGATTTATTCTATAGTCGATAAGTACCAATACGCAATGGGAGATTGATGCCATTTTCTATGAGTAAATGCGTCCATCCATATTTATCATTAGGAGAACCTATTCGTAAAAATTGTTCTTTATTGATTTTGTCTTTCTTTCTTAATTTTTCGAATCTTTGGATAAAATAAATATGATAAAACCAATATTCGAAAATAGAGACAATAAAAGCATATTGTTACGTTTCCACATCAAAGTGAAATAGAGTATTTAGTTCTTTTTTCTTTCAATTCATGCCTATTGGTGTTCCAAAAGTACCCTTCCGAATTCCTGGAGATGACGATGCATCTTGGGTTGACGTATAGTGCGACTTGTCAAATCTATTGGGTCATATGGGATTTCCCCGTTCTCTTCCCCGATTGAGATATCCTCTGTTTCGCCCAAAAAAGAGAAATTGAATCATCCAAAAATTGGAGTGTGAAGTGCAATTAGATGCAGTGTTTGGAGGAATTCATAGTTCTATTATCACTTAGAATGATTTATGGTTGGCTTTTGTTGGACGAAAAAATGAAGTATCCAGGCTCCGTTTAGAAAAAACCCAATCGGTAACATATCTATGATTAGTGTATCATAAATGATTCCTGTTTGTTATTTCTAAAGTCATAACAAAAAGAAATGGTGATGAGAAGATTTGTCCTATATGTGCAAATCCAAATCGGGCGGATCCTTACCCGGAGTAGAGGCATAAACCTAAAAAGATGAAATAGACCCATTCAAGAACAAGAAAAGACCATCGTGATTTGGATTGAATCTCGATGAAACAATACATCAATGAGAAGTTAATTCAATAAGTTTATTAACTTTTTTCTATTCTAAGAAAGAAACTAAGTCAAAATTCGTCCTTATTGAAAAATCTAAGAAAAAGCCCTTTCGTTAGAAGTTCGAAAAAAACTGCTATTAAAAAGAATAGGAAAAAGGAAAGAGGACTGGAATCTATACATTGATTCTTTTTTCGAGATTTTTTTGAACCGTATGCATCAAAAGGTGCATGTACGGTTCCTAGGGGATGCAGTTTTACCCCACTCAACCGACTTTATCAAGAAAGATTCCTTTTTTTAGGCCAAGAAGTTGATAGCGAGATCTCGAATCAACTTATTGGTCTTATGGTATATTTCAGTCTTGAGGATGCTGCCAAAGATTTCTATTTGTTTATAAACTCTCCTGGCGGGTGGGTAATATCTGGATTAGCCATTTATGATACTATGCAATTTGTGCGACCGGAGGTCCATACAATATGCATGGGATTAGCCGCGTCAATGGGATCTTTTCTCTTGGTTGGGGGAGCAATTACCAAACGTTTAGCATTCCCTCACGCTTGGCGCCAATGAGGTTTTTTATTTGAGAGAAAAAGAAAACTATGCCTTCGCCATATGAATATTAAGTAATAATAGCATGGCACTTCGAATTCGATATGAAACATTTTTGTATTGTTTTTTTCAAAAGATTCAATTATGTATCGAGAGATTAGTATGAAATAAAAGGTATTTCCGATTTTCTCTTCCCTATCGGGAAGCCAATTCAGCGTTACAAACCTTTTTGTTTTCACACCGAAGGGCTCTTAACAATATTTATTTTCTAAAAAAAGAGTGCGAAAAAAAAAACAAGATTTTTCCTTTTTTTGTTGGATTAAAAAGAAACTTTGGGATTGCTGAATCAAAGATCAAAAAAAATCCATTTTTTAATAGAAAGCAACGGAGCCATCATAGTATTTTTGAACCCCTCCGAAAGGAAGGGTGGCATTTTGATCATTTACCCATCTGGGGCTGGTAGATTTTCTTTTTATCTTTCTTGAATGGAAAGTAAAGGTCAATTTGATTGTAGAGCCGTATGCAATGCACAAAAGATGATGCCCGTACGGTTGTTCAATTCTATCTTTTTTCCTATTATTCTTTCTTTATCTTTCTTTGCTGTTCGTTTCATCACACCAGATGGAGAACCCTTCTATCATCAGGGTAATGATCCATCAACCTGCTAGTTCTTTTTATGAGGCACAAACGGGAGAATTTATCCTGGAAGCGGAAGAACTGCTGAAACTACGCGAAACCATCACAAGGGTTTATGTACAAAGGACGGGCAAACCATTATGGGTTGTATCTGAAGACATGGAAAGAGACGTTTTTATGTCAGCAACAGAAGCCCAAGCTTATGGAATTGTTGATCTTGTAGCAGTTCAATGACAAAAAAATGGATTTTGTGAAAATCCGTGATTTGAGATTTTATCTCCGAGTTTAGTATTCTATTAAATAGAAATAATTCATAATCATCCGGTTAGGATCAATCTAAACCTGCCCATTATGTATATGATTCAACATGCCAACTATTAAACAACTTATTAGAAATACAAGACAGCCGATTCGAAATGTCACGAAATCCCCCGCTCTTCGGGGCTGTCCTCAGCGTCGAGGAACATGTACTAGGGTGTATGTGCGACTCGTTTAGATCATGAGCTGACGCAAAAAAAGCAAGAAAACCAATTTTCGGTATGAATGATCAGTACCAGTAAATAGGATAGAATGGAGAAAGGAACTCCATTCACTATCTAAAAATAAGCAAATTGATCCCTCTTTTGTGTCTAAAGTTTATGGTTTCGTTTCCATTGGTGCAAATCCAATCACCGGAATTTCAGATAAGAAGCAATTCTCCATTGATAGCAAAGGCTTATCCATTAAGCGGAGGAAATCTTATTGAAATAAAAAAAATCGAAAAATGAGGTTTTCACTCGGTCAAGAACGGACTACGAGGGTCAGCTACCCGGCAAACTTTCATAATTAAATACCGTTACTGTATAGGTAGGTCTGATTGTGAAAGACCTGTTACTGGATAATTCATGGGTAGAGCCGAAGAATGTGGTGTAAACTATACAAGTTACCAATAACATTGATTAAATGAAGTAAGGGCTCCGGTGTATAGAGAAGACCTCACCGTTTAAGAAATAACCATAGAAACGATGGAACCCACTATTTCTATTTCTTTATCCATTTTTCGATTTCTTTTTTTTATTGACTCTATTTTTGACACCTAGCAAAGGAAAGTTCCTTATTTCTTTCGTATTTCGCTGTAAAATACCTAAAAAAATCGTGGTCAGGAAGGTTATAATAGCCAAAGCCATTGGGATTTTTATTTTATACATTGGAAAAATCCGTTTGGTTATTAATAGACCGGGACGTGGAAAAGAATAACTGAACGAAAAGAAATCAATTAGTTATTTGTCAAAGTTTTATTTATTCAATGACCAGAATTAAACGCGGATATATAGCTCGCAGACGTAGAACAAAAATTTGTTTATTTGCCTCAAGCTTTCGAGGGGCTCATTCAAGACTGACTCGAACTATTACTCAACAGAAAATAAGAGCTTTGGTTTCGTCTCATCGGGATAGGGGTAAGCAAAAAAGAAATTTTCGTCGTTTGTGGATCACTCGAATAAACGCAGTAATTCGAGAAAGAGGAGTATCCTATAGTTATAGTAAATTAATACATGATCTATACAAGAGACAGTTGCTTCTTAATCGTAAAATACTAGCCCAAATAGCTATATCAAATAGAAATTGTCTTCATATGATTTCCAACGAAATCAGAAAAGAAGTAGATTGGAAAGAATACACCAGAATAATTTAAATGGAGTTCCCCGGAGAATGAACTCCGGGAAGGTGGAGTGGAAATTAATATGAGAAAATAGGCTAAAGTCGTCAAAACGAATGAACACGTTCAATAAAAAAAATCTTTTTTTTTCGATTCATTTTTTTCTTATGACAGACACGATAATAAAATCTGGCTTTTCGGATTTGTGTCGAACAAAAAACCAATCCATGTTTGAGTTCGGATTGGAATTCTGATTCAAGTGAAGCCTATTTTTTTCTGGTTCTAAGACCAGTAGTTCTAGCGGTCGACTCGGTTCTTTCGAATTGTTTCTCATTATTGAGAAAAGGTAACAAAGATAAAATACGAGCTTGTTTTATAGCAATAGTGATTAATCGTTGTTGTTTCAAGGTCAATCTATTCACTCGCCTAGATAATATTTTTCCTTGTTCACTAATAAATCGACTAATTAAATTCATGTTTCTATAATCAATTCGATCCCCCGATTGAATCGGGGGCAAACGTCGACGAAAAGATCGCTTGGATTTAAGAAAAGGTCGCTTAGATTTATCCATGGTTTGTTTGTTTAGTTTATTTCTTATCCCGAAAATCCTATTTCTTAATTGTCATTTTAACCCACAATAGGATTCTTTTTGATTCAAATATGTTCTATTTAGATTTCAATATGCTCTATGTTGTTCTATATAATGTCATTTTTCCCCTTTCAAGGCTAAGATTTTAAGACTAAGATTCGATCTATTTCTTTATTTCCCTATGAATCATATGTTTGTAACAATAGGGACAGAATTTTCTCAATTCTAATTGATTAGGCGTATTGTGCCGGTTCTTTTGAGTAATATATCTGGAAATGCCCGTTGATACCTTCTTAACACCGTTTACACCGTTTCGGATACAACCGTTACATTCCAAAATCACCGTTACTCGCGCATCTTTCCTCTTGGCCATGAATCTCCTTTGGATTTTTGATTTACTCAACTCTTCTATTTTGATTCGAAACGAAGAAAAAGAAAGGAAGGAAAAAATAGAAGTTACTAATTTGAAATCGAACTCTAAAAGATAAAAATCAATAAAGTAATAATAAATACTAAGAATAAGTAAGACAATGATTTCGAAACTCTATTTCAACCCGAAGAAGAGTATTTCATTCTATTCTTGCCCTAGACCCGCATTTTCCTACTCTATCCACATGCCTCTATTATTAATATTTACTTAATATTTTATTCGAATTTGAACCTGAGTCTCGCAGACGTTGAATTCACTTTTATGCTTTCTCTTTCGTCCCTTATTCTAAAAATTAGAAAAAAGGGAAAAAAGAGAAAAAGGCAAGAGGAATTAGTCACAGATATTTGATTCTATCTCTAATCTTCCTCATTCCTTCCGATGTCAATAACTAGAATGAAAAAAAGGGGAATGTCAACGCATCCGGGAAAAAACGATTAATCTCTATTAATAGACCTGCTAAAGCCCCGAACCATAGTGTACTTAGTACTGGGGCCACGGAGAGATATGTTTTTAGATCTCGCATTGAAAAACCTCCTTTTTTTATTTAAATACATAAAGATGATGCATATATGATCAGATGCATATGTGATTAAGGGACGCTTAGAGTTGTACACGGAATCCCTAATTCAAATTAAAATGTACAACGATCCATAAGGTTTTCCTTTTCTTATTATTATAAGTTAAATGAGACAAAAAAGACGAAATGGGTAGAAAAGTTGTGTTTCTCAATGGAGGAAATAGGCATGTGGAAAACAAGACAGGAATTCTCTACAATGACACTATAGAACGATTCAAGGGATGTGGCGCAGCTTGGTAGCGCGTTTGTTTTGGGTACAAAATGTCACGGGTTCAAATCCTGTCATCCCTACCTATTACTCGACCCATTACTTTACTGCCCCTTTGACCAGTAACGAGGAATCAATTGAGATCGATTCCAATTGCCCGGAATCATTCATTTTTATGAAACTATAGAATATATGCATACAAAATAAAATGGGTTCGGGTTAGAAACAGAATCTTTCTCTTTTTTTCTTTACAGTCTTTTCTATTCTGATAAGAAAGCGCTCTTAGTTCAGTTCGGTAGAACGTGGGTCTCCAAAACCCGATGTCGTAGGTTCAAATCCTACAGAGCGTGATTTTTTCTTCGTAGATCGAATTAGACTGAAGTGGATTCAATCACTTGCATAGCCTCGACCTCCTGGAGATTAAAGAAAGGAGGGGGTCAGTCAAAAAAAGAAATGTTAATTAATCAAAAGTCCAACTGATCACCACGCCTGTATTGTAAATATGCAGTTACGAATAATCCAGCCAAAGTAATAGGAATTAGACCTAACACGATTCCAAATAAAAGAACTTCAATCATTTGAATTTTTTGAAAAGGAGAAAAAAAAGAGGAAATATCTATACCTAAATATTAATCAGAATTGACGTGAATCTCAACGACCAAGAATTGAAAGTTGACTTGATATATAACTATAGAATACACGGAATCTCACAGAAGGATTTCCTTTCTGAATTCTTTCTTTCAAATAGAAATTTTAAATAAGTCGTATCTTGCTCAGACCAATAAATAGAGCTGAAGTTATAGTTAAAGCTACTAGTAGAAAACCGAAATAACTAGTTATAGTAAGCATGAAGGGGCTAAATGAAATGTGGTCTTTCTATACATACGTTTCTAAAGCATTTACCTGAGTTTCCCTTTATTGGAAAATAGAAGGATATACAAAAATACAAATTGAAATTTTTTGATTTATCTATCATTATAGATGGCACGAACAAAGATAAAGTGACAGGCATATAAAATGAAACTGATTCATCATTTCTAAGATCTAGCCATCTAGTAATTCCTCTCAACCGAGTCGTTGAACATAAACCAATAATACGAACTGGATCGTGTAATTTCATTCAAAAATGAAACTCTTTTCAAATTATTATGGAATACAATTTTTCCATTTTTTCTTTTCATATTTTTAAAAAGTCTCATTCTTGCAGCTAGATCAAGATTTGGATTGAGATCCAACCCAACAATTCATTACAACTATTGATTCCAATTTTTTGATTCTTTCTTCGCTTTCATCGAATAGGATTTACTACTCGTATTTGTTATCATATTTGTTACTGGAAGATTAACCAATTCCTTAAAATGAAAAGGGGGGATTCCAACAAAAAACTGTCTC